TGAAAATGAGTAGTTCTGATAGAATCGAACTTTCGATCGATCGGGGTACTTGGGAGCCTATGGATGAAGACATGGTTTCTCTGGATCCCATTCAATTTCATTCGGAGGAGGAGCCTTATAAAAATCGTATCGATTCTTATCAAAGAAAGACAGGATTAACCGAGGCTGTTCAAACAGGCATAGGGCAATTAAACGGTATTTCCGTAGCAATAGGGGTTATGGATTTTCAGTTTATGGGGGGTAGTATGGGATCCGTAGTCGGGGAGAAAATTACCCGTTTGATTGAATATGCTACTAAAGAATTTCTACCTCTTATTATAGTGTGTGCTTCCGGAGGGGCACGTATGCAAGAAGGAAGTTTGAGCTTGATGCAAATGGCTAAAATATCTTCTGCTTTATATGATTATCAATCAAATAAAAAGTTATTCTATGTACCAATCCTTACATCTCCTACTACTGGTGGGGTGACAGCCAGTTTTGGTATGTTGGGGGATATCATTATTGCCGAACCCAATGCCTACATTGCCTTTGCGGGTAAAAGAGTAATTGAACAAACATTGAATAAAACAGTACCCGAAGGTTCACAAGCGTCTGAGTATTTATTCCAGAAGGGTTTATTCGATCTAATCGTACCACGTAATCCTTTAAAAGGCGTTCTGAGTGAGTTATTTCAACTCCACACTTTCTTTCCTTTGAATCAAAATTAGAACATTAAGTCCATTATTTTGAGCAAACAAGTAATTCGTTTATCGGAATACAAGTGAAATTGAGACGAATGGGTTTTCTTTGTTGACATAAGATCTAATTTTATAACGAATCAAAAGTCACATAAAATCGGAAATCTGACCCTTTTTCTATATTCCTGATTATTGATTATTGATCAAGAAGTCTCTATTAACAAGATAAAAGATGAAATTCTTTTTTTCGTGAAATTAGGCAAATAAAAAAATTTTCTTCTCGTCATATATAATTAAATTAAAATCTAGAAAATATAGTATAGAATTTTTTATCTTTCTATAGCGTACGATAATCCTATTTTGACTAAGAATCCCTGCTGGATGGGATTCTAACAAACCCTTGAATCAATATAAGAATCAATATAAATAGAATCTAATTCATTAAAAAAAACTTTTTGCTTAGTGAATGAAATTCGAAGACAAGAGCAAAAAATGAAGAAAATAATATCTCATCCATATCCTCTCAAATTTTTCATGTAGAAAGATGAAAAACTACATTATATACTCACTTAGACTTAGATAGTAGATACTTATATTATTTTTAATTAATAATTAATTCTTAATAGATATAGATATTAATAAAAGTTTTAAGTAGTAATAATTCCAATTTAGAATTATCAAATTATAATAAAATCAAATTCAAATTATTATAATATAAATATAAATACTATATATATATTATTATATTTTTATTTATTTTATTTATTATATATATATTATTATTATATAAGTAAGAAGAGAAGATATAAGTATAATAAATAAATTAAATTATTTAATTTATTAAATATATATAATATAAGATATAAGTAAGATCTTTATATATATATATATATATATATAATAAGATAAGATTTATATTATAAATAATATTATAAATAATAAATATAAAATCTAAATAATAATAACAGGTACAAATAGTAAATCGAGGTACCCATTCTATGACAACTCTTAATTTTCCCTCTGTTTTGGTCCCTTTAGTAGGCCTAGTATTTCCGGCAATCGCAATGGCTTCTTTATTTCTTCATGTTCAAAAAAACAAGATTGTTTAGAGCCGAGGGCGCAAAATATTATCTTTTTTTTTTTTCAAAACTGACGCTTGTATCATAACACAGATATCCATTTAGCTAAATATGGTATAAGAGGCTTCCGTCGAAATCTCCCCAAAATGCTATTAGCTAGTTTCAAATAGACCCGAATCGGCGAATAGCTGAACTGTAAAGTTGGTCTATCTATATACATGTGGCTATCTTTAGTGAGTCATACGAAGGGTGTGTTATTAGTTTAGATCTAACCAATTTAATGAATTACTCCTAAAGGTTCACATCAAACTAGTGCTAGTTGATGCGAGTTACTTCGGAAATAAACGGACTAAAGGCAAATTCATTTGGGGTATTCTCTCAATTCCAAAAAAAGCAACCGGATCAAGTATGAGTTGTCGATCAGAACATATATGGATAGAACCTATAACGGGGGCTCGAAAAACAAGTAATTTCTGCTGGGCTGTTATCCTTTTTTTAGGTTCATTAGGATTCTTGTTGGTTGGAACCTCGAGTTATCTTGGTAGAAATTTGATATCTTTATTTCCGTCTCAGCAAATAGTTTTTTTTCCACAAGGGATTGTGATGTCTTTCTATGGGATCGCGGGTCTTTTTATTAGCTCCTATTTGTGGTGCACAATTTCGTGGAATGTAGGTAGTGGTTATGATCGATTTGATAGAAAAGACGGAATAGTGTGTATCTTTCGTTGGGGATTCCCTGGAAAAAATCGTCGGGTCTTCCTCCGATTTCTTATAAAAGATATTCAGTCCGTCAGAATAGAAGTTAAAGAGGGTATTTATGCTCGTCGTGTCCTTTATATGGATATCAGAGGCCAGGGAGCCATTCCATTGACTCGTACTGATGAGAATTTTACTCCACGGGAAATGGAACAAAAAGCTGCTGAATTGGCTTATTTCTTGCGTGTACCTATTGAAGTATTTTAAGAAATCAGCTGAGAAATTAATGCTTTCTCGCGGGAGGGCAAAAAAGCAAGAATCCTCTTTTTCTATAACATAACTTAATTGAGGTTTCTTCAGAACATTCATTCGAGTCAAAGCAGACATATATGGAACAAGTATAAAAAAACCTTTTCGGGGGATCTTTTATATGTATCGAAATATACACATACACAACTCAATTATATATTAAATAAAAAAATAAGAAAAAAAGAAAATCTCATAATCAACCATTTCGAAATAAGGAAATTCCCCCTTTTTTGTTGTTGGAATTGAAACTTTAGATTCAGATAGATCATATTTTGTAATTTTTGTGAAGCTTCTTTTTAGACTTTTTGTGCTCCTTAATGACGAAAAATTTGGATCTCTTATAATGTAGCCAATTTATTTATGCCGTTTTTTGTCACTCATTTTTCACAATATTTTTCAGAAAATTACCTCAATTATTCTATCGATGACTACTCATAGTCAGTTAAATTTTTTCGAAATATTAGAGGTTTTTTTATATAATGATAGAAGAGGAGAATGATAGAAAAGGAGTTCTTTTGTCTCAAAATCTGAATACTATTCATATTCATTATTTAAAGTGGTTTTTCCGGGCGTTCATCGAAAAGAGATATATGCTTCGAATTTGACTGATTGAGATATAGGGAAACAATTTTTATTATATTATTTATTCATATATATTCATTCGAATTTTTCATCTATTTCCGTATTTTTTTCTAGATTCAAGGCCTAACCACGAAATCACAAATAAAAAAGAGTGAATAGATTCATAGGTTTGATAACTTGTAATAGAACTGATGCGTGAGAGAAATATTATATTAGATTACATAGAGTCGACGAATGAGATGGGTTCATTAACAATTCACAGATGAAAAAATGGCAAAAAAGAAAGCATTCACTCCTCTTTTATATCTTGCATCTACTATAGTATTTTTGCCCTGGTGGATTTCTCTCTCCTTTCAAAAAAGTCTGGAATCATGGGTTACTAATTGGTGGAACACTAGGCAATCCGAAACTTTTTTGAATGATCTTGAAGAAAAGAGTATTCTAGAAAAATTCATAGAATTAGAGGAACTCCTCTTCTTAGAGGAAATGATCAAGGAATACTCGCAGACACATCTACAAAACCTTCGTATAGGAATTCACAAAGAAACAATCCAATTAATCAAGATACACAACGAGGGTCGTATTCATACGATTTTGCACTTCTCGACAAATATAATATGTTTCATTATTCTAAGTGGTTATTCTATTTTGGGTAATAAAGAACTCGTTATTCTTAACTCTTGGGCTCAAGAATTCCTATATAACTTAAGTGACACAATAAAAGCTTTTTCTCTTCTTTTATTAACTGATTTATGTATCGGATTTCATTCGCCCCATGGTTGGGAACTGATGATTGGCTTTGTCTACAAGGATTTTGGGTTTGTTCATAATGATCAAATTATATCTGGCCTTGTTTCCACTTTTCCAGTCATTCTAGATACAATTTTAAAATATTGGATTTTCCGTTATTTAAATCGCGTATCTCCGTCACTTGTAGTGATTTATCATTCAATGAATGACTGAAAAATTATCTACCTAATCCAATTATAATGTTTCTTACTTTGGAGTTGTACATAAGCAAAGCATTGAAAATCGCTTTCTATTTCTACCCATCCTGGAGATTCATGCTATATTCCTATATATATTAATCGAGTCAAAACAAATTATTCCAGTAAATAACAGAATCGTGGATAGGAAACTCCATTAGTGACCTACCCAAATTTATTGTATAAATATATATATTTTCGGGATCAATGGTTGGACCATGCAAACTAGAAATACTTTTTCTTGGATAAAGGAACAAATTACTCGATCTATTTCCATATCGCTCATGATATATATCATCACTCGTACATCCATTTCAAATGCATATCCCATTTTTGCACAGCAGGGTTATGAAAATCCACGAGAAGCGACTGGACGTATTGTATGCGCCAATTGCCATTTAGCTAATAAACCGGTGGATATTGAGGTTCCGCAAGCGGTACTTCCCGATACTGTATTTGAAGCAGTGGTTCGAATTCCTTATGATATGCAAGTGAAACAAGTTCTTGCTAATGGTAAAAAAGGAGCCCTGAATGTGGGGGCTGTTCTTATTTTACCAGAGGGTTTTGAATTAGCCCCTCCCGATCGTATTTCCCCCGAGATAAAAGAAAAGATGGGCAATCTGTCTTTTCAGAGCTATCGCCCCAATCAAAAAAATATTCTTGTCATAGGC